ACAATGTTCTGTTTAAAATCGAAATGTTAGCTGGAATGTGATTGTTGTTTCTGATTTTTTTTCTTCGATGAATCTTTCAAAAACTGAATCGAGATGCGGAAGAATCCAGATTCCCTATCTCGTATTTTCTACCCCCTAAATTAAACTAATTAGATTTAATTTGCTTTTTTGTAGATTTCTTTACTTTTCGTCAAGAGTGGGGTTTTGGTACTAATTAAATTCACTAAGTCTCTTAATTCTTAATCAATGAGTTAGGCTAAAATAGCAAAAAAAGGAGCAAAAACTGGACTTAATCTGGACTTGTTTGGCTTTGTGCCTAGACAGCTCGCATTTCGGAAAAATAAAAAAGACTAGGACACCCCCTTATTTTCTTTTGATTTATGCTTCATCAGTCCCATAGAATGGGGTAGATAGGAGTTAATCAGTAATGGGAAGGCGTTCATTTCAATATCTATAAAGGGTGACAATTGCTCAGTCTATTTGATCGAATTGATAGATACGAACACCTCCCCATTCTTTGTATTTTATCAATCAGATGAAAAAAAAGAATAAGAATTCAAACCTTACCTGACATTAATCTTTTTTTATCTATCTCATAACTCATAAACAAAATTGGATTTGTTGTTTGGTGTATTTATCTATTGTAAATCATTGAATGTAAATCATTGAAATCGTTGATGATTCACTTAAAAAAAAAAGACTTATCTTTTTTCCTAAGATGATCAAAAGTTATTTTTAACTATCAAATTTTCTTTGAATAATGATGTGATGTCGAAAAGAGAACTTTCTAAATTTATTCGAAAGTTAGAAAGAGAAATAGTTTTAATCATTCCTTTTAATCATTCCTTATAAACTGAATCTTTCTCTCCTATTAAGTCACGTGAAGATGCAGAATCAAAAAGAATTCATTTATTCGTCTTATTTTTTATTATTTATATATTTATATAAATAATTTAATAAATATTTAATAAATATATTAATTAAATATATTAATTAATATAATAATATTAATTAATATAATATGTATTAATTAATTATAATATGTATTAATTAATATAATATGTTAGACAAATTAATATTAGCGATGGGCTCTTACTAAGAGACTTCTTCAGAAAAATCTTTATCCACCTATATCTATAGTATTATTTATATCCCTTTATATCTCTATACTATAGATTATGGTGTTTATACATCAGCCCAACCAATGACTATTCATGATTCCATAATTGAATCAATTCCATACCGGTTCTTAGAGGAATGTTATGGTAAAACTTCGTTTGAAACGATGTGGTAGAAAGCAACGTGCGACTTGAAGGACACGATCCGTTGTGGATTTGTACATCCACCATTTTATGTAGGAATGAAGGTGCTCTTGGCTCGACATCATTGGTTCTGTTTCACTAGAACCCCTCGCTTTTTGTTGTCTTGGAATGTAAATAGTCCATGATGGAGCTCGAGTAGAAAGTATTAATTTATTTCTCGGGGCAAGGGTCTAGGGTTAATGCCAATCAATAAAAAAATTGAAACAACTTCGTAAATATATCTTCGGTATGGAAATCGAAAGAATCCAATTCGAGCAAGTTAAAAATTCCAAAATTTCTTTGAATTGATCAAACTTTTTCGATCCAAAGTGTTTCACGAGGGAATCCATCGTCTTGTAGAATTCTTTCCTAGAAATCGCAAAAAGGGTATGTTGCTGCCATTTTGAAAGGATTAAAAAGCACCGAAGTAATGTCTAAACCCAATGATTTAAAATAAAACAAAGATAAAGGATCCCAGAACAAGGAAACGCCTTTTAATTGTCTTAATAACTGGATCAGACTGAAGAATCCGATTTTAAACGAGACAAACAAAAAAGGAGGAAAGACCGCTCAATAAATGAAATTGCCGAAAGATTTTCCTTTGAACTGTTTGAAAGTTATCCAACTTGAGTTATGAGAGTACGAATGGTTTCTTTTTCATTTTCAGGAAGAAAGAAGAAAAAAAAGGACTTACATCTTTAATTGATTTGATCATTTTATGGACCCAGTTGTCATTTCTTAGATATAATTCCATACATACAGAGACAAAACCAAAACCTCGAATCAATCATTTTCTCGAGCCGTACGAGGAGAAAGCTTCCTATACGTTTCTAGGGGGGGTGTTGTTCATCTACATCTATCCCAATGAGCCGTCTATCGAATCGTTGCAATTGATGTTCGATCCCGAAGAGAAGGAAAAGATCTTCGGAAAGTGGGTTTTTATGATCCGATAAAGAATCAAACTTATTTAAATGTTCCTGCTATTTTATATTTCCTTGAAAAGGGGGCTCAACCTACAGGAACTGTTCAGGATATTTTAAAGAAGGCGGAGGTTTTTAAGGAACTTCGTCCTAATCAACCAAAATTCAATTAAGGAAATAAATTAAGGAAATACAAAAAAGGGGGGTAGTGATTTGTATATAACTTTGTATGACTTTTCTCTTCTATTTTTTTGTATTTCCTCCCTTTCCTTTTCTATT